TATAATAAATTAATTTATTATATTTATTATTTAGCAAGATAGGAGATTAATAACCCGCATAAGTATTAAAAAACTATACTACTTCCTGGAATGGAAGGACTCGAACCTCCGAAATATTGCCACCAAAAGGCAACGCCTTACCAACTTGGCGACATTCCAAAATAAATAATTATTTAAAAATTAACAAGCCATGGTGTATCACACACAAAATTTTTTTTATCATTAATATTATTAATATTTTCACGAATAACGCTATGTGTTTTTAAAGAATAAGAAACATCAAAAAACCCAACAACAGGGAAATCTTTACGTAGAGCGTGTCCAATAAATCCATAATCTGTTAAAATACGGCACATATTGGGGTGAAAATAGAATAAAATACCAAATAAATCCCAGATTTCACGTTCAAACCAATTTGCATTAGAATAAGTTAAACAAGCGGAAATAATAGGAGATCCTTGTCCAATTACTGTTTTAATACGTATTCTACTATTATATTGAATACTTAATAAATTATAAACAACATCAAAACGATGAACTCTAACAGGCCAATCGACAGCAGTCATATCACAAAGTACTTTAAATAAACAAAATGTATTTTTATTTAAAAAATTTAAAAAGATATAAAGATAAAAATGAACAATAGTAATTACAATATCACGTCCACGTGCAACAACAGTATTAAGAGTACGAGGTAAAAGTCTTATTAAGCTATAACAAAAATTAATTTTTAAAATAGAATAATTTAAAAAAAAATCCATTATAATTTTAAAGTATTTTTAAATTTAATAGTTATCCCTGCTGGTAATTGATATTTTAAAAAAGTTAAAATAAAAAAAATTTTACGATATAATTGAATATCATTATTACAATAAATATTAATAAAATAAGAAAACACATGATACTCAAATTGTTCACGAGCTTTTTTATAAACATGTGGTGATCTTAAAACAGTAAATTTTGAAATTTTATGAGGTAAAGCAAAGGGATCTGAAACAGAAATCTGATAAGATTTTAATAAATTAAAAATAGTATTAGTATAAAAATCAATTAAACTTTTATTATCAGATTTAATATGTAAAGAAATAGAAAATACCATAAATTTAATGAGTCTAAGTAGAATCGAACTACTGACATTGCGCTTATCAAACGCACACTCTAACCAACTGAGTTATAGACTCCATGTCCAAAAGTGGACTCGAACCACCGACAAAAGGTTTTTCAAACCTCTACTCTAACCAACTGAGCTATTTGAACATAATTAAATTAACTTAAATACAAAGTAAATAAGCTAATTTATGACTAAATAAATATAAAATATTTGGATAAAAAATAAAACAAGCAATAATAATTAAAACTAAACCTAAAACAAAAGCTAAACTTCTATGAATTGGTTTTAAAACTACCCAATTTGCACTATTTTCGAAAAAAATAACTTTAACAAAACGAATATAATAATAAGAACCAATAACACTCATTAATATACAAATAATTGATATAAAATAAAATGATGCTTCAATAGTAGCAAAAAAAATAAAAAATTTAGAAAAAAATCCTAAAAAAGGTGGAACACCAGCCATAGAGAACATAATAGATAAAAAAGTAATAGCAATAATCGGATTAATTCTATAAAAAGAAGCTAAATCTGAAATATAAATAATATTATTATTAGAATAACTATAAAAAGTTAAAACAAAAGCCCAAACACCTATAGTCATAACAACATAAGCAATTGAATAAAAGATAGCACCTTGTATACCTTCAGCAGTACCAACAGCAATACCTAATAAAATAAATCCAATATGTGCTATAGAACTATAAGCTAAAAAACGTTTAATTTTAGTTTGTTTAATAGAAGCAAAAGTAGAAATAAGAATAGAAACAAAAGCACTTAATAAAATAATAGGTTGCCAAATAGTAATATAATCAAAGAAAACTGAAACTAAAATACGAATTAATAAAACAACTATAGCAAATTTAGGAACAACAGCAAAGAACATAGAAATAATAGTAGGTGCACCTTCATAAACATCTGGAGACCACATATGAAAAGGAGCTGCAGTTAATTTAAATAAAAAAGCAACAATAATAAAAAGAAGACCTAAAATAATAACATTATTTAAATCACCATTTAAAAAATATTGAATTAATTCTTCAAAATTAGTTAAACCAGTATAACCATAAATTAAAGAAATACCTAATAATAAAAAACCAGAAGAAACAGCACCTAAAATAAAATATTTTAACCCAGCTTCAGTAGAAAATACAGAATTACGTTTTAAAGAAGCTAAAATATAGAAACTTAAACTTTGTAATTCAATAGCTAAATAAACTAGAATAAAATCAAAAGAAGAAGCAACTAATAAAATACCTAAAAGTGCAATATTTAATAAAGTAATATATTCAAAAGAATTAAATTTAAAAGAAGATAAATAATTAAAAGAAGCAAATAAACAACAAATAGCAAAACCTATAATAACTATTTTAGCATAAAATACACCTTGATCAATAAGAATACTATTACTAAATAAACCACTAAAATATATACCATTTTTACAAATAATAAATAACACAAGAAATAAAGCTAAAATAGATAAAGAAGTAATAACAGGTGTAAGAATAGGATAAACACGACAACTTAAATTAGAAGAAAATTTCATATTATTATTTTCAGATAAAGTAATTACATTTTTATCTGAAAAATGAACACCAAAAATAAAAATTATAAAAGTTGATAAAATAAAAAAAATTAAATCAAAAGAATAAAAATTTACAGGAGAATTAAAAAAATTAAAAAACCACATACAATAATACAAATAAATTATTATTTCAAATTAAAAAAAAATTGAATTAATTCTTTCATTGAATATTTATTCAAAAACAAATATAATAATACTAATTAATAAATTAATAAATATTATTATAAAGTTAAAACCTTAATCTTATTCAAATAGTAAAGAAGGTTAAAAACAAAACAAAACATAAATGTTTAATTAACCAAGCATAACGTTATAACGTTCTGATAAAATACATTTATGTATACGATAATGAACAACTAAAATAGATAGTCCAATAGAAGATTCAGCAGCAGCTACTGTTAAAATTAATAAAACAAAAAATTGACCAACAATATCATCTAAAAAAACAGAATAAGCAACTAAACTAAAAGTTACACCTAATAATAATAATTCAATAGAAATAATAATTAATAAAATATTTTTTTTATTAATAATAATACCAAAAAGTCCTAATGAAAATATAGCAATACCCACACTAATATAAAAGGAAGCCATTCATACATGCGAAAATTATAATGAACGTGTAGGGACTCGAACCCTAAACCGCCCGATTAAAAGTCGAATGCTCTAACCAATTGAGCTACACATCCCAAAACTACTAGAGATGATAGGATTTGAACCTACGATAGATAACTCTGGAGCATTTACAGTGCCCTGCCCAAACCACTAGGCGACATCTCTATAGTAATAAAAAATAAACCCAACAAAAATATTAGTACTTTTTAGCTAAATTTGTTACCAAACTTACACACAAAGCCTATTAAAGTAGTAGTCTTCTACAATTTGTAATTATAAATAAATTTATAAAAATAATATAAATATTAAGGAGGATTTCTTGCTTATTTAATTTTACAGCAATTATTCCAAATTGACGTAGCTACTCAACGATACTCTTGGTAGAATAATTGATAAACCAGAGGTCAACCATACTTAATCCTTACGTACTAAAGTATTCTCCTTTCAATATTATAACCCTCATGATAGATAGAAACCAAACTGTCTCACGACGTTTTAAACCCAGCTCGCGTACCACTTTAATTGGCGAACAGCCAAACCCTTAGAACCTACTGCAGCACTAGGATGTGATGAGCCGACATCGAGGTGCCAAACAATTCCATCGATAAGAACTCTCAAGAATTATCAGCCTGTTATCCCTAGCGTACCTTTTATCCGTTAAGCGATGGCCTTTCCATACAGAACCACCGGATCACTATGACCAACTTTCGTTTCTGTTCGACTAGTAAGTCTTACAGTCAAGCAAGTTTATGCCATTACACTCTAAAGTTGATAAAATTATCAACCCGAACTTACCTTAGTACTTCTCCGTTACATTTTAGGAGAAAACCTCCCCAATCAAACTACCAACTTTACAATGTCAAAATATTTTAAAACAAAAATTAGCTCAGATAAATATCAAGGGCGGTATTACAAAGAAGCCTCCACAATTAACCGGAATTAAGGTGTTATAATGGCTCCCGCCTATTCTATGCATGATAATATCAAAAGCAATATAAAGGTGTAGTAAAGGTGCATAGGGTCTTCGCGTCCTATCACAAGAAATCGGCGTTTTCACCGATATATCAATTTCACAAAGTCTATGGTGGAGACAGTGGGGAAGTCGTTACACCATTCATGCAGGTCAGTAATTAGCTGACAAGGAATTTCGCTACCTTAGAACCGTCAGTGTTACGGCTGCCGTTTACTAGACATTAAATATCAAAGCAATAAACCTTAATATTTTATCATACTAGCACCGGGCAGGTGTCAGATCCTATACTTCATCTTACGATTTAGCAGAATCCTGTGTTTTTAATAAACAGTCGCAACCCCCTTTTATATAACTCCTAGTTTAATAGGAACTTTTTCTTCCAAAGTTACAAAGTCAATTTGCCGAGTTCCTTCACCATAGTTCTCTTTACGCCTTAGTTTATTCAACCTATTTACCTGTGTCGGTTTATAGTACGGTTTATACTGTATTTTTTTTTCTAGATTTTATTATCAATTTATTAAAAAACCATTAATTTAATAAATAAAAAATAAAATGTCCATATAAATACAAATACTCATCAAAAAAAGCTTTCGCAATTTATTCTTAGAGACCGACTAACTCAATGCAATAAATTTTAACACTGAAAACCTTAAATTTACGGCGACAAAGATTTAAATCTCTGTTTATCGTTACTCATGTCAACATTATCACTTTTGATATTAATTTAATAAATTTTACAATTTATCTTAAAATATACAAAACGTTCTGCTACCAATTTAATTAAAAAATTAAATTCTGCTGCTTCGGTGTTTTTTTTAAGTCTATATAAATCTTAGGACTTAAATTACTAAACCAATGAGCTATTACGCTTTCGTTAAAGAATGGCTGCTTCCGGGCCTACCTTTTGGTTATAATCGTAATTAAATATCCTTATTCGATAAAAAAAAACTTCAAGACCTTAGCATACAGTCTGGGCTGTTTCCCTCTTGACCATGGACCTTAGCACCCACAGTCTGTTTACTAAACTTTAAAATATGCATATTCGAAGTTTTCCTAAACTCGGTAAAACAAAGTGTTCCCCTCATTTAAAAAGTTCTCTACCCTACATAAAAAACATTCAGCACTCTACTTCTATAGATTTCGCAGAAAACCAGCTATCTTCAAGTTTGATTAGCCTTTCACTCCTAACCACAAATCATCCCAGTATATTGCAACATACACGAGTTCGGTCCTTCAACAAGTGTTACCCTGTTTTCAACCTGTTCATGGTTAGATCACTTGATTTCGGGTATTATTTATATAACTGTGAAAATATTATTATATGCATTAACTACGCCTACATCTAAAGATTTAAGCTTGCTATATAAATAAAGTAGTTGACCCATTATGCAAAAGGTATATTGTTGCTTATTACAAAGCTTCAATTGATTGTAAACATTAGATTTCAATATCTTTTCAATTTCACGAATTCTTTTTCACCTTTCTCTCACGATACTATGTACGCTTTCGGTTATTTAATTATATTTAGGTTTAGAGGATGGTTCCCCTATATTCAAACAGAACAAACATATACTGTTTTACTAAAATTTTAAATAATAATATTCTACAGGACTAAACCTTCTTAGGAATTCAAATACATATTATTTAAAATAAACCTAATCCGCATTCGCTCGCCACTACTAACGGAATCTCTTTTGATTTCTTTTCTTTTAGCTACTAAGATGTTTCAATTCACTAAATATATAATAAAGAATTTATTACTTAAGTTTCCTCAAAAGAATTTTATAGATCATTGTTAAAAACTACCTATAATTTTTCGTAATAAAAACGTCTTAAAATTAAATACCAAGGTATCCGTCTAATGCTCTTAAATTAGTTTATTTTTTAAATACTTTTAGCAAAGTTAGGAGTTGAACCTAAAAACCCTAGAACATGAGTCTAGGTAGCCACCGCGCTTTTCTCTGCTAATAATGAGTAATAACGGAATTGAACCGCTGACATCCTCTTTGTAAGAGAGGCACTCTAACCAACTGAGCTAATTACTCCAAAAATTAATATATGTATATAAAATTTTATAAATAAATTCCAGCCGCACGTTCCCGTACGGCTACCTTGTTACGACTTTATTCGTGTTGAACATTCGGAAATTGTATATTAAACCATTATAACATTTATTTATAAAATAAACAAAATAATAACTTAATATACTTCAAACCTTACATTCTCCCCGAATATGACGGGCAGTGTGTACAAGACTAGATAAAAATTCACCGCGACGTGCTGATTCGCGATTACTAGCGATTCCACCTTCATATAGATAAATTGCAATCTATAATCCGTACTAAAATAATTTTTAAGGATTTGCTCCGATTTACATCATTGCATCCCATTGTAATTATCATTGTAGCACATGTGTAGCCCAGTTTATACGGGTCATAACGATCTGACGTCATCCTTTACTTCCCCTTATTTATATAAGTAGTCTAGCTTACAATAATTAAAAAATAATACCTATTAAACAATAAATTTAATAAATATATAAAATAATAAGCTAAAAGGGTTTCGCCCGTTAAAAGAGTTAACTAAAAATCTCACGACACGGGCTGACGACGACCATGCAACACCTAATTCTTGTCAAAACTGGTAAGGTTTTACGCGGACTATCAGATTAAACCACATGCTCCACCGCTAAAACTAGTCCCCGCCAATTCCTTTGATTTTCAACCTTGCGGTCGTACTAACCAGGCAGAATGTTTAACGCGTAAGCTTTAATATTGAAATAAATCCAATATTTAACATTCATAGTTTACTGCATGGACTATAAGGGTACCAAATCCTTTTCGCTACCCATGCCTTCGTTTTTGAGTGTCAGTATTAACCTAGATAACTGCCTTCGCCTATAGTTATTCTTTCTAATCTGAATCGGATTTTAAACCTGAACTAGAAATTCTGTTATCTTCTGTTATACTCAAATTTTTTAGTATTGATAATTGACTAAAGTTGAGCTTTAGATTTAAATATTCAACTTAAAAAATCACCTGAAAAACTTTTTACGCCCAGTAAAGACGAATAACGCTTGCCCCTCTCGTATAACCGCAGCTGCTGGCACGAAATTTGCTGGGACTTTTAGTATAGTAACGTCATCATCCTCCTATACTATAGAGTTTTACGACTAAATTTAGCCTTCATCACTCATGTAGAATTGCTGGATCAAACTTTCGTTCATTGTCCAATATTCCTCACTGCTGGCTTTAAAAAAGCTTGGGCCTTGTCTCAGTCCCAATGTGGCTGGTCGATCTCTCAATCCAACTAAAGATCATCGGCTTGGTAAGCTCTGACCTCACCAACAACCTAATCTTAAAACATAATTGTCATTAAGCGATATTATCTTTGTACTAATATATCTAAAATAGATATATAGTTATATGGTATTTATAAATAATAGTAGAATACACTAAAAAAACTACTATAAACATTAAACCATACTTAATGGTCAATTATTATTCATTACTCACCCGTTTGCTACACCATAATTTATTAATAACATGGCGTAAAACTTGCATGTGTTAAGCATTCTACTAGCGTTCATTCAGAGCCAGGATCAAACTCTCAAATAAAAAAACAAACTCCTTACATATAATAATTTTTTTTGTTAAATTTTAATATTTTTTTTTAAAATAATCAAAAAAATCGTACTCTAACGGACTCGAACCGCTAATCTATAGTTTAGAAAACAATTGCTCTATCCAATTGAGCTAAGAATACTTAAAAAAAAATGGAGATAAACGGACTCGAACCGATAACATTATAGTTGCAAACTACACACTCTACCATTGAGCTATATCCCCGAATTAAAGGTTAGAGACGGAATCGAACCATCATACACGGATTTGCAATCCGCTACATAACCATTATGTTATCTAACCAAAAGGGTAAATAACAGGATTTGAACCTGCGACCTACAATACCACAAATTGTCACTCTACCAACTGAGTTATATTCACCTTAATTATTATTTTATTTTCTTTAAAATAATATCTTTAACAATTATAAAATTATTAAAATAAAAAACACGAGGTATAATAGAAATAGAATAATCTTTTTGAATTAAAAAAGTATTATAATTTTTTAATTTTTTAAATTTCATAACATAAAAACTACCAGAAAGAGGACTTGAACCCCCAGAAACTGCAACCTAAATACAGTATGTTTACCAATTACATCATTCTGGTAATGCGAATAATGAGAATCGAACCCATATACGCTGTTTGGAAGACAACTTATCTAACCATTGATATATATTCGCAAATAACGGAAAGAATGGGACTTGAACCCATAAGACAAAAAATGTCGGCAGTTTAGCAAACTGCTGCTATAACCAATTAAGCAACCCTTCCATTGTATTTATATAAAAAAAAATAAGCCAGGCAGGACTTGAACCTACAATGACACCGTTATGAGCGGCATGCTTTAACCATTAAGCTACAAGCTCCACGCAATATCTATCACAGGATTTGAACCTGCACCCCAAAGGAGAAGATTTTAAGTCTTCCGTGTCTAACCAATTCCACCAGACAGACAAATATAAATAAATATTTATAAAAAAATATAATTAATAATTAATATACAAAAAAAATAGCATTTTCAACACAACGAGAAAGTTGTTGAGAAGTATTTTGCCATTTACGAACATATTGATTTTTTTTTAAACTTAATAAAATAGCACCAATCATCGCAATTAATAAAATAATACCAGATATAATAAAATATACAGCAAAATAAGTATAAGCAATTTGTCCAATCATTCTTATATTATCAATATTAATAATTTTTAAAAACCAATTCATATAATTTAAATTAGAATTTTCATTTAAAAATACCATAAAAACATCATTATTTTTAAAAATATCAATAAAAAAGATAAAAAGAACAACAAAACAGAAAACAGGAATAAATTTAAAATTTCCAAAATCTTCTGTTTTTAATTGAATCATCATAATTACGAATAAAAATAAAACAGTAATAGCTCCTAAATAAATAATTAAAAATATTAATGAAATAAAATCAACACCTAATAATAATAATAAACACATAACATTAAAAAAAGAAAAAATTAAAAATAACACAGAATAAATTGCATTATTAACGGATACAACCATTATTAAAGAAATTAATAATAAACTAGCAAAAAGATTAAAAAAAATATTAGACATATAAAAAATTTACCTCAGAACGGTAGGATTCGAACCTACGAACTTTTACACCCAAAGCAAATATGTTACCAACTACACTACGCTCTGTAAAAATAAATAACGAGAGAGGGATTTGAACCCACGATATATGATTTATGATTCCATCGTTCTAACCACTAAACTATCTCGTTATACAATTTATATAAATTATAAATAATTAAACAATTATTCCCATTCTAAAGCTCCTTTACGCCATTCATAAAAGAAACCAATTGTAATAATAATTAAATAAATAATTACAATAAATAAACCAAAATCTGTTAAAACATCAAAAGATATAGCCCATGGAAATAAAAATGAAATTTCTAAATCAAAAATAATAAATAAAATAGCAACTAAATAATATTGAATATTAAAACTTTCACGAGAATCTCCAAATGGATCAAAACCACATTCATAAGCAGCTACTTTATTAATTTCAGGTTGTTGGGTAGCTAAAACATAAGAAGCTCCAAAAATAATTATAGAAAGAATAAGACTTGCTACAAGATAAATAAATAATGCAAAAAAATTATAATAAACAAAATTCATAATTAAAACGGAAAAGACGGGATTTGAACCCGCGACATTTACAATGACAATGTAATGCTCTAACCACTAAGCAACTCTTCCAAACTCCCTAAATTGGATTTGAACCAATAACCACCCGATTAACAGTCGAAAGCTCTAACCAATTGAGCTATTAGAGATATATGTTTAAATTTTAAACATTAAATTTTTTAGTTCCATATTTAGAACGTGCATTTTTTCTATCTTTAACGCCATTAAAATCAAGAACACCTCTGATTAAATGATAACGAACACCAGGTAAATCTTTTACGCGTCCCCCTCTAAATAAAACATTTGAATTTGCTTGTAAATTATTTCCTATCCCAGGTATATAAGTTAAAACATTTATTTTTTTAAAACTAAAAATAGATAATTTTTTAATAAAACCTACATTAGCAACTTTACGTTTAGCTGAATTAGGTTTTTTAGGATTTTTAATAAAAATTCTAAAGCAAATTGCTCTTTTTTGTGGTTGATTAATTAATAAAGGTGCTTTAATTTTATGAAGTTTTGGAATTCGAGGATTTTTAATTAATTGAGAAAATGTGGGCATAATTATAATATCTCTTGCAAGATTTGAACTTGCCTACTGACCTTGAAAAGATCATGTCCTAACCACTAGACGAAAAAGACATTAATTTTATAAAATATAATTTATATATATTTTATAAAAAAATAAAACAGGAGAAAAGAGATTCGAACTCTTATCAATAACTTTGGAGGTTCTCATTCTACCATTAAACTATTCTCCTACCAATAAAATATGGTTAAACTTCTTTAAAATTTAATATTAGATCTATGAATACAAGCAATTTTATCAATTTCATTTTTTAAATAAACACTACGTCCACAAGAATAATAAGCTAATAATAATTCTTCATATAATTTTGAAGCAAAATCAAAACTATTTTTATGTAAAACTGCACTTTTAAATAAAAATGTACAACCTTTTAAACATCTAGTATTTAAATTAAGAGGAACAGGTATAACTGTAATAATATTAAGTAAATCAAAAGAATTCTTATTATTAGAATTTTTACTATCTGTAAATTGTTGTTTATTTAATAATATAGAATGATCTTTAATTAAATCTTGAAAAGAAACTACAGTATATTCTTTTTTATTTTTTAAAATTAATTTAAAAGATGGCATAACATTAATAAAAGCTTGATTTAATATACATAAGCTAGATTCTTGTTGAGAAAATAAAATAGAATTTTTAGTTAAAGAAGTTTTTTTTAATAAAAACAGAAGACGATATATAATAGATTCTGCTAAAACTTTATTACCAGTTTTATTTAAATAATTTAAAAAAAGAATAAGAATATATTTTTTTTTAAAATTACATTTTAAAAAAGTAATTTTTTCATATAAAATTTCATTAAAAACACTTTTTTCAAAATTACAATTATTTAAAAAAGAAGTCATATTAAATATTAAAAGAACTAATTAATAAATTTAAAAAAGAACTATTTGTTGAATTAGTAACAAAAGTAATATTTAGAGTTTCATTGCGAATTAAAACAAAATTATAAATATTTAAATAAATTTCAGGAAATAAAAATAAATTATTTAGATTATAAGTAAAAGTATTTTTATTATTTTTTAAATATTTAAAATTTAAAGTATTTGGAGATAAAAATGTAAACAAATAAGAAATAAATAAAAACATAGTATTTTTACGTAAAGATATTTTATAACTAACTAAATTATAAGTTTTATTTTTATTTTTTTGTATATCTTGAGTTGAAATAAATTTACCAAATTGATTTGTAATTAAAAAAGAAGTAAAAATACACATAAGTTTTTTTTTTTTTTCAGAAATTGAATCATTTGTATTTTTAAAATTAAAATATAATATAATTTGTTTTAATTTAACAATCTCCATATAATTTTTACAAAAACATTTTAAATATAAATCAAATTGAACAATATTATAATAATAATAATTATAAATATTTCTGGAAAACATTTTATTAAATAAGACAAGAAGCTAATGAAATAATTTTCAAATATTTTTTTAAGCGTAATTCTTTATTAACTATACCAAAAATACGAGTACCCAAAGGTGTATTATCCTTTTTAGGATCAAAAAGAATAACAGAATTATTTGAAAATTTAATAAAAGATCCATTAAATCTTCTTAAATTAATTTTTTGTCGTAAAACAAGAGCAGTATAAATATCACCTTTTTTTATTTTTAAAGAACCTCTTTTACGTAAAGATCTAATAGAAACTTTTGCTTTTTCATTAAAAAAAGTTGCATTATGTTTTAATTTATTAGGAAATTTAAAACAAAATACTGTTTTAGCACCAGAATTATCAGCTACTTTTAAAATAGTATTCATTTGTATCATAATTTATTAATAATAATTATATAATAAATATACAATGATTAATTAAACCAATTAGAATGCTAACAGTTACAAGTACAGCAAGAGCTAAAGGTAAAAAACTTTTCCAACCAATTCTCATTAATTGATCATAACGATAACGTGGATAAGCACCACGAACAAGTATAAAAAAAACAATAAGTATTACAATTTTAATAGCAAATAGTAAATAACCTTGAATACAAGAAATAAAAAACCAACCTCCTAAAAATAAAATAGAAAAGAATCCACTCATAAAAATCATATTTCCGTATTCACCTAAAAAGAATAAAGCATATCCCATAGCTGAGTATTCAACATTATATCCAGCAACTAATTCACCTTCAGCTTCAGGTAAATCAAAAGGATGACGACTTGTTTCAGCTAACATACAAATAGCAAATATAAAACAAAGAGGAAATAAAGGAAAACAAAACCAAATAAATTCTTGTGCTAAAACAATATTTGTTAAATTTAAAGAAGAAGCACATAAAACAATAGAAATTAAAATTAAACCAATAGAAACTTCATATGAAATCATTTGAGCAGTTGAACGTAATCCACCTAAAAATGCATATCTACTATTACTTGCCCAACCTGATAAAATAATACCATAAACAGATAAAGAAGAAACAGCATAAATAAATAAAACACCAATATTTAAATCAACAAAAACAACACCTTTAGCAAAAGGAATAACAGCCCATACAAATAAACTTAAAGTAAAAGTAAGAATAGGTGCAAGAATAAAAACGAAAATATTAGCATTACTTGGTAAAATGGTTTCTTTTAATAAAAGTTTAGCACCATCAGCTAAAGGTTGAATTAATCCAAAAGCACCAACAACTTTAGGTCCTTTTCTTCTTTGAATACCACCTAATACTTTACGTTCAGCAAGAGTTAAATAAGCAACTCCAACAAGAGTAAATATAATTATTAAAAGAAATTTAACAACAATATAAATAATATATAAAAGTAAATTTATAAAATTACTTGAAAAAAAGCTTAACATTTTTTAATAAAAATAATAAAAGTTTTTTATTCCTCTATTTTTAATTGATTTATTGTAAACATGACAAATATCACTCATAATTAAAGAATTAGCTGAAACATCATCACTTTGATAAAAAGAATAAATTTTTGGAACAAAATGAACATTATGAAGTACTCCAAAAGGATGAACACTTGGTACCATAGAACTAAAAGCATGAGTTTGAACTTTATTTCTAATTTGACAATGAGGTAAATATCTTTCTATTAATTTAGGAAGATCTCTTCCATCTAAATTTAATTTTAAATTTAAACTAATACCTAAAGATAAGAAGATATCAAAATCGTGTCTACTTTTTCCAAATACTTTAGAAATAGGTAAAACAAATTGAGGTCTTCCTTCAATATTAACAAAAGTACCAGCTCTTTGGAATAAATACATATCAGGTAAAATAATATTAGCATATTTTACTAAATCAGTAGCAATAGATCCAATAAAAACAATAAATTTATTTTTTAAATAATCGCTATTAAAATGATCTACTGATAAAGTATGTGAATTGTCAGTATTAATTAAAAATAAATTTTTAATTTTTTTAGGATTTATAGGTAATCTATGATAAAAATTAATATCAAGATTACCAATAGTATTTGGTTTATTATATAAAATATTTACAACACTTTCTGATTTAATTTGTTTTAAAAATGTTCTAAAAAAATCAAAACAATTATAATAACCTCTATCCATAAAAAAAGAAGAATTAAAAATAACATGATTAAATATATTATTTTTTCTAACAAAAACAGTAGTTAAAGAATTTTTACCTTCAACAAAATTAGTAAAAGCTTTCATATTAGAACTTAAATTATAAACAGCATAATTTAAATTACAAAAAGTACCAATATTATAAAAATATGAATGACCATTTATATATTTTTTACGATATCTTAAATTTAAAACAGAAGCTTCATCTTTTAAATTACAACCAACAGTTAAACATACATGTAGTTTATCATCAATATCTGTAAATTTATTAAATCTATAGTTATTTCCAAAACCATTATTAACTTTTATAGGATTATCAAAAGTAGAAATACCTAATTTATTAAAAAATTTTTTGATAATAATCATTGATTCACATTCTATATTATTATTCATAAATACACGAAATTCATTTCCATCAAAATTAGAATTAAATAAATTTTTTTTTAATAAAAAGAAGGCAAAATCCCAATTAATAGCTTTTAGAGAATTCATTGGAGATGTTATTCTATTATGTAATAATCCGTCAAAATAAAAACGAGCTTTATCTGAAATCCAATCTTCATTTACTTCATCATTTATTCTTGGTATAATTCTATAAACAAAAGAACCTCTACTATTTATAGAAATATTTGAACCTAATCCATCAGATAAGTCAATAAAAAAATCATGTACTAAATCCCAAGGTCTACTTTTAAAAGAATAAGGTTTTAATGTTAAAGCTCCAACTGGACAAAGATCTGTTACATTTCCAGAAACTTCGGAATAAAAAAAACTATTAATATAATTCCCAATTTCCATAGAACTACCTCTTCCAGTTAAACCCCATAGTTCAAATCCAGCAATATCTTTAGCAAAACGTACACAACGTGTACAATGAATACAACGATTCATAGCAGTTTTAATAATAGGTCCACAATTTTTATTCTCAAAACAATGTTTTCTATAAAAGTAACCACTAGTTGCATTACCAAACATATGTGAAATATCTTGTAATTCACATTCACCACCTTGATCACAAACGGGACAATCTAATGGATGATTACATAAAATTAATTCTAGAACATTTTCTCTTAATTCTTGCATTGCTGTATATTTTTCACCAAGTAATAAATGCATATTATTTCTAGCATGAGTTGCACAAGCAGGAGAAGCTTTTCTTTCTTTTTCTACTAAACATAAGCATGCTCTACAACTTCCAGCTAACATTAATTTTCTATGATAACAAAAATGTGGAATACTATAACCAGCTATATTTCCAAAAGATAATAGAGTTATTACGTCTATTTTATGATTTTTACTAAGACTAGCATAAACTTTATCTAATTCTAGTTTCATTTAATAATTTTAAGTTAAATTATATATTATTTATATAAACAAAAATAACTAATAAAACAGTTAAAAATTAAAATATAATAAATAGAACAATTAAAAAATAAACAATAAGCTATAATACCGAATACAAAAATTAAAGCATAATGATAAAAGAAACCGGTTTGAATATAAGAAACATCTTTACTTTTTTTTGAAATATTATTTGATAATCCGAAAGGACCGCAAATTTCAAGTAATCCTCTATCAAATGATTCAAATGTTGAATTATAACCTACATATAATATAAATTGATTTATTGTTTCATTATAAACTTTATCAAATAACCAACGACGATTTAAAAAAAAATGTAATTTACGAATAAAACTATATTTATGAAAACTTAATAAAAAAGTTTGACCATAAGTATATAATATATATGCAATAATACAACCTAAAATACTAAAAATAACAGGTAATAATTTAAAGGTTAAAGGTAAAAATTCAGCATCAAAAAAATAAACATGTGAACTTAAAACAAATAAAGAATTTCCCCAAAAATCTGAACCTAAACCAACAAACATATCTTTACAAATATAACCTACGAAAATACTACCAATACTTAGAACAAATAGAGGTAATCCTAAAAATATATTCGCATCATGTGCATGTAAATGAACACTTCTATAAGCTTTAGAATTATTTAAAAAAGTTAAAAATATTAAACGAATAGAATAAAAAGCAGTTAAAAAAGCAGAAATTGTACCAAACCAATAAGCAAATTGACTACTAATTGTAAATTTAGCAAATGCTAATTCAAGAATAACATCTTTTGAATAGAATCCAGATAAAAATGGAAATCCAGCTAAAGCTAAAGATCCAATAACAATCATTGAATAAGTAAATGGTAAAATATTAGCAAGACCGCCTAATTTATGCATATCTTGTTCATCACTCATTGAATGAATAATAGAACCAGCACTTAAAAATAAAAGTGCTTTAAAAAAAGCATGATTAGCTAAATGGAAAACACCTACAGAATAACTAGAAAGTCCGCAAGCAAATATCATATAACCTAATTGACTACAAGTTGAAAAGGCAATAACACGTTTTAAATCATTTTGTACTAATCCAACAGAAGCTGCAAAAAAAGTAGTACAAGCACCGATAATAGTTACAAAAATTAATGCATTAGAGGCATATTCAAATAATGGAGAACTTCTACTAACCATAAATACGCCAGCAGTAACCATAGTAGCTGCGTGAATTAATGCTGAAACAGGTGTAGGACCTTCCATTGCATCAGGTAACCAAACATGTAGTCCTATTTGGGCTGATTTACCAATAGCACCAATAAATAATAAACAACATATAATATCTAAAGCATTAAAATAAGTATTACCAATTAAAATAGAAGCATTTAAATAAGTATAAACAAGACTAAAAACAGTTGAATAATTTACACATTTAAAAATTACAAAAATACAAAGAATACCAAGTGTTAAACCGAAATCACCAACTCTATTTACAAGCATTGCTTTAATTGCAGCTTTATTAGCTTGAATACGAGTATTCCAAAAATTAATTAATAAATAAGAACAAAGTCCAACACCTTCCCAACCTACAAACATTTGAACAAAATTATCAGAAACAACAAGAGTTAACATAAAAAATGTAAATAAAGATAAATAAGACATAAATCTAGGAAAATGTGGATCTTCACCCATATAACCAATTGAATAAAAATGAACAAGTGTTGAAATACTAGTTACAACAACAAGCATAACAACAGTAAGAGTATCTAAATAAATACCCCAATTAATAAAAAAAACGCCAGAAATCATCCATTTAGATAATGTTAAATTTACTAAATTATGAGCAATAGCTACATGATAAAATGCAAAACTGCTTATTAAAAATGTAATAAATAGGCATGAAGTAGATAAAATAGCAGAACCCTCTTTTATTAGAAATCTTCCAAAAAGATTACAAAATAATGCACTAAGTAGTGGTAATAATAATATAAGAATAAACATTATTTATATTTTTTTAAAATAACAATTTTAGTTTGAATAGGTAAATATATTTTAATTTTATTTAAAATACCAAAAGCTAATTTTGAAGAAATATTTTCAACCTCAAATATAATTTTACCAGTATGAACATAAGAGCACCATGTGTTAACATTACCCTTACCGTTACCCATACGAGAACCAATTGCTTTTGTTGTTAAAGAATTATCCGGAAAAATATTAATATATAAAGTTCCTTCAGCTTTAATTTCACTAGTAATTAATTTACGTACAGTTTCTAATTGTTCTGGAAAAATTCGTCCATTTTCGACAGCTTTTAAACCGAAAGATCCAAAAGTTAAATTAATTCCCTTTTTATTTTTTTTTCCTAAATATTTTGTATGAATTTTATTATATTTAACATTACGTGGTCTTAAATTAATCATTTATTTTAAAATATTTGTACTAATATATAGTCTAAAGCACAATTTACCATATTTTCCATTTACTGTTTTCTGACTATAATCAATTAAATTGTCAATATTATTTAAATTTAAATAACCTTTTTGAATTATATATTTTTTTTTTCTTAAGGTTGTGTTTGAAGTTTTACCTTTTATTGAAAATTGAATTCCTATAATATTTTTAGAAACTTTAATAAAATCATTAAAAATATTTTCAAATAAATATAAATTTTTTTTTAAATTTGAGAATTTATAAAAAGAATTAGATTTAATTTGAATATTTAAAAATTCAAAAATATAATTTAAAATAATATCAATATTTAATAATTTTGGATTAATACTATATTGATATAATAATAAATATAATCCTAGAATTTTTGATAAATTATTATTTTTATAACTTAATTTATAAAATAAAAATTGTAAATAATTTGATTTTTTAAAAATATAATCTAAAAAATTAGAAAAGAAAAATAAATTTAAAATATTAAAATTATTATAAAATTTAATATAACTGTTTTTATAAATTATATAATAAATATTTAAAAAACATAGATATTTAATAAATATATTATAATTAGTTATTAAATATTTAATATTAACAAATTCTTGATTTTCATATAAATTTATATATAGTTTTTTATTAACAATATAATCTAATAATATATTTTTTTTTGATATTATTGTATTAATTATATTATTCGTAGAATTATTTGATAATAAATAATAATTTTTAATAATTATATAAAAAAAACGATTTATATTTAAATTTAAACTTTTTAAATTATTAGAATTTAAATGTTTTTTATGTAAAATTATTAATTTATTTACTAAATTTGTTTTTATATTTTTATTTAAATATAAAGTATTATTATTTAAAGAATAATCAATATTAATGTAATTTTGATTAAAATTAATATTATTTAAATAATTATTTGTAATAATATTTGTATTTAAATTAATAGATGTTTTTAATAATTTTTGATTTAAATTTTTTATTTTAATATAATTTAATTTATTTAAATAATTATTTAATAATAAATCAGGATATAATATATTATATTCATTAATATTATTTAAAAGAATATTATTTTTATTAAAAATATTTAATAAATCAGTATAATAATAATAATTCGAATTTAAAGAAGAGTGTTTATAAATTAATTTATTATAATTCATATTAGTAGTTTTATTTAATTTTTTAATAAAAAAAGAATTTAAATTTTTATAAATTTTGATATAATTATTTAATAATAAATATTTTATATATTTTTTTTGAATAAAATATAAATTATTAGATGTATTAATTTTTAAATTTAATTTTTTTAAAATTTTCTTAATTAAATATTTTTGATATTGATAAATACATAAAAAATTATAAAATAATAATAAATTATTAACTGTTCGATTAGAATTGTAAATTAAATTTTGTTTTTTAATTTTATTTTTATTAATATTTTTATTAAATTTATATTCTATATAATTTTTTATTAATTGTTTTTTTGATAAAATTGTATTATATTTATTTGATATTTTTTTCATATAAGTTTTATAGATTTCAAAATTTTTAGAATATTTTTGAAATCTACTAAAACTTGTAGATATATTAATTTTATTAGATTTTATAAATTTATTATTTAGAAAATTAATATAATTATTTTTTGTTAAAAAATTATTTGAGTAATTTTTATTATTATTATTAATAAATGAAATTTTTGATAATATTTTAATATTATTGATATTTTTAAAATAATTTACAATTTTAAAAATTTGTTCAAAATTTAATATAATATTTATTAATTCTTTTTTATATGATAATATTAAATGTTTGTTAAATAAAGGATATATTAAAGTTTCAAATAATTTATTATTATTATTTTTTTTTGAATAAGTTAAAAAATTAAAATCTAAAAATAATTTTGTTAATTGGTTTTTTTTTAAATTATTATAATCATATAAATCAAAAAAATTTAAAGTTGAATTTGAATATTTGTTTAATATATATAAATATTTTAAACTATATAATTGTTTTAATAATATATTTTTAATTTTTAAATTATTATGAAAATTAAAAATTTTTTTATTAATTTTTTTATAAGTGTTTTGATAATTAAATTGAATTAATTTATTTTTTAATAATGTTTTTTTTAAATCTATTTTTGAATTTTTTACAAAATTTTGATAAGATATATGGATTAATTTTTTATTATTTATATTAATTTTATTATAATTTAAATATAAATAATAATAATGATAAATAATATTATAATTTATAATTTTATATGTTTTAATATTTTTATTTTTTTGTAATAATTTTTGTAAATATAAATAAGATAATATATTATTGGATTTTAATTTTTTAATATTATTATAATAAATTACAAAATTAGTAATAATGGGATTATATTCTATTTTTAATAGATTGTTGTAAATTATATAATATTTTAATTTATTATTATATTTATTTAATTTAATATTTATATTTAAATTTTTATTAAAACATATAAATTTAAAAATTAAATTGTAATATTTTTTTGTATTTTTTTTAATATTTGTATTTTGATTTAATATTCTATAATGTTTTTTTAATAAATGAGTTAAATTCAGATTCGTATTTTTTAAATTTATTAAATTTAATTTATATTGTTTATTGAATGAATTTTTAATATTTATAATATTATGTTTTTTATTGGATTTTTTAAAATGTTTTTTATTTATTAAATATTTAAACTTAAAATTATTTAATAATAAGATATTATTTTTTAAATATTTAAATAAAAGTATATTATTATTATTATTAATTACTTTAATTTTATTTCTTTTAGTTATATTATTTAAATAAATATTAAAATCAAAATATATTTTTTTGGAAATTTCATTATAATTATTTTTAGAATTTATTAAATAATAATTTAATATTGAAATTTTTTTTAAAAAAGTTGTATTAACAATATTTAAATTAATGTAATGAGATGATTGTTTATTGTAAATATATTGATTATTTAATTTTAATTGAAAAAATAATAATTGTTTATTTTTAGTTGTATAATTAATAAATTGTTTTTTATTATTAAAATAATAATTTTTAATAAATTTGTTTAAATATATGTAATTTTTTGTATTTAAAGATAATATATTATTTCTTTTTAAATAATTTAATTGTATATTTACAAATTTTATAATATTTAAATGTTTATTTAAAATATATTTTAAATTTAAAATTTTTAAAATATATTTTGTTTTAATAAAAGATTTTAATAATATTTTATAATTATTTATATGTTGTATATTTTTATTTTTAATTATAATATAGTTATTTGAATTATTTATTAATTTTATTCTAAATTTTTTATTAGATTTTTTTAAATTTTGTGTTTTTTTATAATTTTTTAATGAAAATAATGATTTATTAAAAATTATTTTTTTAATAATTAAAGAATTATCTAAATTTTTAAAATTAGTTTTTAAAGAATAATTTAAATTATTTCTAAAGAATTTTAAATTTTTTAAATAATTGGATTTTTTAATTAAATTTGATTTATTTTTAAATTTTTTGTTTTTTTTATTTAAATGTTTTATTTTTTTAAATTTTAAAATAAATATTTTATAGTATTTATTTTTATTTTTTAAAAATATTTGATTTGTTTTTAAATTTTTAAAATTTTTATTATTTTTTTTTAAATTATTATTAAAATATTTGTTTTTTGATTTAATTTTTAATTTTAAATTAGTTTTATTATTTTCAATAATACTGTAATTTGGTATTATTTCAATTTTATTATAAGTATTAATATTAATGTTTAAATTATTTAATAATAATTTAATATTATTTGATTTTAACTGAATTATATTTGATAGTTTTGTTTTTAAATATTTAACACTAAAATAATTTGATTTTATATTTGTTTTAAATTGTAATAAAATATAATAATTTTTTATATAAATATTGGCATAATTAGTAATATTTTTTTTTATATTATATTTCGAATTATTTAAATAAATAATTATTAAATCATTAATTAAAAATTTATAAAAAATTTTGTATTTATTATTATATTTTAGATTATAATAATTAAAAATTAATTGAAATAAAATAATTAAATTATTTTTAATATTTTTTATATAAGTTTTATTTAAAATTTTAATATTATTTTCAGTTATTGTTAATGATTTTATATAAATATTGGAAATACTTGTATTTTTTAAAATTTTAAAATTTAAATTATTTTTAAAAAAAATATTTTGTATTTTATTAAAAATATTAAAGAATATTAAAATAAATTTTTTATTTTTTAATAAATTAATTATATTTTTATTTTTTAAAATATTTAAAACAAAATAATAATAAATATTATATAAATTTATTGTATAATTGGTATTATAATTTAGAGTTAAAAGTTGTTGTTTTTTTATATCATTTTTTTTTGAAATTATTTTTTTATTTTTATAATTTAATATTAATAATTTATTCAATATTAATTTTTTTGTTTTAAAATTATATAATTGTTTTGAAATTAAATTATTATATAATATTATTTTTTTATTATTTATTATATTATTAGTTATATACTTTTTATTATATAAAATTAAAGATAATTTTTTATTATTATTTTTTTCATTAATAAATTTTAATAAATTTAATTTTTGTGTATTTTTATCGATATTTAATTCAGTAAAAATATCAATTGATTCAAAATATTTTATAATTTGTAATTTATTAATATTAATACTAAAATATTGATTTAATAATAATATTAATATTTTTTTAATTAAATTATCTTCTCTTAGATTATATATGTAATCCTCATTTGAAAAACTTTTAATGTTTTTAAATAAATCAAAATTTAATTTTTTTGTACGTAAAGCTATTGTACTAGTTTTTGTTCTTGACATTAAATTTTTTTAATACGAATTTTATTTTTTAATTTTGGACGACTATGTATACAATGCTTACGTGTTAAAGAATAATTACCCATTTTATTATTTAAATGTTCTTTTATTACAAATATGGGTTGAAATATTTTTCCATTATATATTAATAATTGTTTATTTAAAAATTGTGGTAAAATATTTGAATTTCTTGATTTTATTTGTATTTTTTTATCTGAAATATTTATATTTAATATTTCTTTATTTATAGTTTTAAATAATTTCATTTTTTTTTTTTTTTAAATTTGTTTTTTTACCTTTAGTTAATTTTCCCCAAGGTGTTACTGAACAACGACCACCTGATGTTTTTCCTCCACTACTTCCGTGTGGGTGATCAATTACATTCATTGCAACACCTCTAACATGTGGACGAATACCTAAATTACGATTATCACCTGCTTTTGATTTTTTTATAATTTTATGTTCACTATTTGAATTTATTCCAATTATAGCTGTATTTAAACAAGACATTTTTTGTATTTTTCCTGAACGTAATTTAATATAAACATTTTTAGTTAATTCATTTTTTTTAATAATTTGACTATATGTTCCAGCAGCTCGAATTAATTGACTTCCTTTATTTTGATGTAATTCAATATTATTAATTAAAGTTCCAACTGGAATATTTTTTAGACACAAAATATTTCCAATTTTTATTTGATTATAATTTATTTGCCAATTATTTATATCTTTATTAATATAATTATAAAAACTTGAATTAATATTTAAATCTTTTTGACTTATAACACTTGTATATTTTGTTATAATATTATATTGGTTTTTATAAAAACATTTAATATAAGCAATTTTTGCTGATTTATTTTGAATATTTGTAAAAATATGTAAAATATCACTTTTAATATATTTATAATTTTTTATTGTTTTATTTAAATTGAAATTTGTTTGAATTAATCTAATTTTATTTCCATTACCACGATGCCAAACAGTTGTTCGACCTTGATTATTTTTTCCATTACGTCTCTTTATACCTTGTTTTATTTTACTAATACAGGTAAATACCTGCATATTATTTTTTAAAGTTAGCATTTTGGTAAGTTTATTAAAAAAAACTTACAATAAATGTATAAGTAGGTACGCAGATATGATACCAAGTATACATCGCAAAGGTGTGCCAATAAGGATGTAAATAAGGAAACCAAACATAATCGCACCATAACCAAATTAAAGCTATAACTTTAAAAGTAATAAGCATATTTACCACAAACATACAAGAATATTTAATAAGATTTTTATTAAATTGATCTAGATTTCTCCAAAATTTAAACATATTGTTTTTTTTTCCAAATATTTATATATATATATTAAATTATAATATAATAATATAATAATATTATTATATAAATTATATTATTATAATATATATCTTATATATAAGATATATTAGTTTAATATATTATTAACTAGCCCCCCTTTAGTTAGTTAACTAAGGGGCTAACTTATAATTATATGCAAAACGAGTATATCTCATTATTAAAAAAAAATATAAAATTAAATATTAATATTTCAGAGTTATTAACAAGTATTTATAGTATAAATTTACCAAAAGCAATAGGAATATGTAATAAACTAGGTTTTAACCCCAATAAACAATTAAAAACAATTAAAGATATTGATTTTATTTTAAAAATATTAAGTAATTTTTTAAAATTAGTCGAAAAAAATGATAAAATAAAATCAAAAAAATTACATAATATTGAAACTATTGCATATTTAAATAATTTAAAAAATACTAAAAATTTAAAATATTATCGTTTAAAAAATGGTTTACCTGTACATGGACAACGAACGCACTCTAATGGTCAAATTGCTAAATTAAAATTACATTTTAATGAATAATATTATTAATTTAAATTTAAAAAAAAATATAAATTTTAATAATTATAATTATATTAAAATTCGCTATTATAATAAGATAAATTCACGTAATTTTTCAGATATATTTAAAAATGGGAAGTATTTAAAATATTTAAATAATATTTTTTTGAATAATATTTATTACTGCTTAGAACCTGAAAATGATTCTAAAAAAAAAATATTAGATTTGGAATTATTATTTGAAATTATGTATTTCATTAATCTTGATTCAAATATTCCATTTTTAAAAAATATTTGGAAAAATATTCCAAGTTATTCTCGTTTTATTTTAATTCTTTTTTTTAAAAATAAATTTGATTTTTTATCAAATAGATATGATGTTAATTTAAATTATATATTTGAACATTTTAATTATAAAATAAATTATTCTTTTTTAAATATTAAAACTATTTTTTTTTCAAAAAAAAAAACAATATTACAAAATAAAATAAATAAAATTTTAATATTTAAAATTAAAATATGTTATAAAATAAATAAAATTTATTATAATAAAAATAAAAATATATATTTTACAAATATATATAATTTAAAATATAATAAAAATACTAAAGAAATTGTACATTTTTCTAATATTTTTGAGATATTAAATAATAATAATAGTAATATATTAAATTTTCTTACTTTATCGGATTATTTAAATTTAAATCATTTTGAAATAAAAAATTTACAATTAATTTTATTTCAAAAAAAAAAATTAATATATAATTTAACAATTTTACAAAATAACGCTTTTATTACATTATTTGATTATGCAACATCTCATGTTTTTTTTGTAAAAAGTACAGCTCAATTAGGTTTTACAGGACGTAGCTGTTGTTCAAAATATGCTTTATCTATTTTATTAAAAATTGGTTTTTCAAAAATTTCTTCTTTAAATTTCAAAAGTTCAATCAAATTTAAATTAGTTTTAAGTCCATTTATTAATAGTATCTATTATATTACATATTATTTTAAAGAAATATCAGATTATTTACAAATATTAGTTGAAAATTCAGAAAATCCAGATGATAACGGAGATTCTACTGAAAATTTCGATTTATTTGATCAAAATAATTTAGAAATTAAAAATGTTTCTAAAAATATTTTAATACCCTATAATTCTTATAATTATATAACGTATTCTTTAAAAAAAAATACATTCAATTCTTATTTTCAAAAAATAAATTTTAATACTATTAAAGATATAAATAAAATTTATTCTAGTATTTTTTATATTTCTACTTTACCTGTGTTTAATGGTTGTAGATCTCGTAAAATTAGAAAAAAAAAAATTCGTCATAATTCTTATTTACCTTTAACTGGAACTTATTATCGTAAATTAAATAAAAATAATTTATTTAAATAAGGATATATGTCAGAGTGGTCTATTGTGTTAGTTTTGAAAGCTAATGTATTCTTATACCATAGGTTCGAATCCTATTATATCCGTTATATTATGAAAAATAAAATATATACAGATAGAAAAAAAAGATTATCTTATTTAAAATATGAATTTATTATAAATATTTTAAAATCTTTATTAATATGTGATTCAATTTCATTAGAATTAAAAAAACATTTATTTTTAGAATATTTAACTTTACCGAAAAATAGTAGTATTGTTCGTTTACATAATATTTGCTATATAACTGGTAGATCTCGTGGTAATTATAAACAATTAAAAATATCACGTATTAAATTAAAAGAATTAATATCTTTAGGTAAATTGCCTGGATTTTTAAAATCAAGTTGGTAAAATTATATTGTCATGAATATTATATTAATTCAAATGCTTTTTATTATTAAAAATGGTTATCGTTTAAAAAAAAAACAAGTAAAAATTTATAAATTTAATAATTTTTCATTAAATGTTTTAAATTTTTTATATAAAAATGGATATATTTTAACTTATAATTTTAATAATGCACAAAATTGTATAAATATTTTTTTAAAATATTATAAAGGAAAATCAGCTTTTTCAACATTATATTTAATTTCAAAAGTTCATAAAAATATTTATGTTACTGTTGATTTATTAGCTAAATATCAGAATAATTTAGGTACATTTGTTATTTCAACATCAAAGGGTATTTTAAGTTTAGAACAAGCTTTAAAATTAAACATAGGTGGTAAATTATTATTTTATATTTTTTAATATGTATTCAATTATTAAATATGTTCCTAAAAATCTAAAAATTATTATTACAAAAAAATTTATAATTTTTATTAGTTTATTTGGCTTATTTTTTTATAAATTAAATTATCATAATATTTTATATTTAAATAATAAAAATAAATTATATTGTTTAAAATTAAATAAAACTAGTATTTATACTTTTAAAACAATATTAACAAAATGTTTAAATAAAAATATTTATGGTAATATTGTTAAAATGAAATTATCTGGTATTGGTTTTAAAATTTTAATTGAAAAAAATAATTTAATTCTAAGATTAGGTTATTGTAATACTTTAAAAATAAATATTCCATATAATATTTCAATAAAATGTTTATCTAAGATTGATTTTGTGCTATTTAGTCTAGATTTTAATACCTTGATGAGTTTTTGTGATTATTTTCGTAAATTACGCAAACCTGGTGTTTATAAAAATTATGGTATATACTATTCTAATGAAATTATTATTTTAAAAAAAATTAAAACTAAAAAAGAAAATATTTAATGTCTTTTCAATTTTATAATTATAATTTAAAAAATTCAAAAACATTTATTCAAAAATTATTAAATAATAAAATTTTTTTAGAAACTGCAGTAGATCGTTACAATTTATTTTTTTTAGATTTTATATTGGGTTATAATTTTAATACTTATACTTTAGATTTAAAAAAAATATTATATTCTTTTCAACAATTTCGAGTTATTTTGCACGAAATTATATTACAAAATAATAAAGTTTTAATTTTAATTCCAGATTGTATTAAAACTATTTTAAAATATAATCAAAAAAATAACAAAACAAATATTAATTATTTTTATTTTTTTGTTAAAATAGTACATTATTTTTCTAAAATTTCATTTTTTTATGCTATTTCTAAAATTTCTTCTGGATTTTATAGTAATAATTATTTATCATTTACTTATGACTCAATTACAAATTTAAATAAATTGAATATTTTAAAATATTCATTAGTGAATAATTCAGTATTTTCAAATAATTTTACATTTTTATCTTTAACTAATACTGAATTAAAAAATTTTTATATTAATAAATTTTTTGTTCCTGATTTTATTATTACATTTACTCCTAATACACAATATTATTTGTTATCGGAATTTAATAATTTACATATTCCTATTTTAGCATTATGCGATATTAATACAACATATAAAAATTTATTACAAATTACTTATCCTTTAATTTTTTCAAAAGGTTCATTTTCTAATTATTTTTTATATTTTATAATTTTAGCTTTTTTTTCTTTCGAGGGATATTTAATTTATATTTCAAATATTGTAAAATTATTTACACTAAATATTAATAATTTTAAAATTAATCAATCATATATTATGCAGAAAGTTAAAAAATCAAAAATATTACATAAAAAATTATTATTTATTTATATTTATACGTTTTATTTAAAAAAACAAAATCTAAATTCTTATTTAAAATTAATTTCTTATTATTTTTTATATGAGATTTTTAATTTTAAATTTAAATTACTTAAATTTTAAAGATGTTATTTAATTTATATTTTCGTTTAATTTCACAAGATATTAATTTAACTAAAAAAGTAAAAAAACATTTAACTAAACAAAGATATACTCATTTTTCAAAATATAAAATAAGTTATTTTTTAAGAAATAAACTTATTTTTAAAAATTTAAAATTATACTTTTTTCACACAAAAAAATGGAAATTTTATGATAATTTTTTTCTACATAATTTTTTAGGAGTAAATGTAAAAAGACAATTTTATTCGTTAAAATTTATAAGTAAACAATTCTTGAAAAAGAATTCGGGAGCCTATTTTACTGAAAGATTATTTAGACGTTCTTTATATAATACTAATTATATTTATAATAGATTTGATCTTGTATTATATCGTACAGGTTTTGCTTCTTCATTAAAATCAGCTCGTCAATTAATTTTACATGGTTTTTTTTTTATTAATCATATTTCTATTAGAAATCCAAATTTTTTATTATCTTGCGGAGATTTAATTGAAATAAATTTAAAAAAAATATATTTTTTACCATTTATTTCTACAAATTTAAAATATATTTCATTTTCAAATAAATTTATTCGTTATTTTTTTCGTATATTTAATTTATTTTCAAAACATAAAATATATTATTTTAAAAAATTTATTAAATATAATGTAAAAAAAAATAAAATATATTTAAATAAAATAATTAATGTTGATTTATTTTATTTTTTAATTTTAAATAAAATTTTATATATAGTTTTACTTAATAATATAATTATAACAAATAATCAATATAAAAAATTAATTAATATTTTATATTTTAATTTTAAAAATATAAAATTAAATATTAAAATAAATAATATTAAATCTATTAACTTAAATTTTTTTATAATTAAATATTTGTTATTTTTAAATAAAAATAATAATTTTATTAATAATTATATTAAACTTTTTAATTATTATAATTTTAATAAAAATTTAATATTTTCTATTGAAAAGTATTATTTAACCGGACTATTAACTAATTTTAAATCTTTTAAAATTTATTTAACTAAAAATATTTCACAAAATTATTGTAAATTATATTATTTTAATTATTATTCAAAATATAGTTATCGTCATTATTATAAAATGATTAAAATAAATAAAACAAATTTTACAAAAAAAATTTTACCTTATACTTTTAAAAATAAATATTATAATTCTTATCAAATTACAACTAATAAAATTATTAAACAAAATTTAATAAATTATTATACATTATTTTATACTTATTCTTTAAAATTATCAAATTTATCTGAAATTGATAATAAAATTTATTATTTAAAACAATTTTTAAATTTAAATAAAACTTTTAAACAATATTCCGACGTAGAAATCGATTTTTCTAATTTTAGATTTATTTATTTAGGTATAAATTCAAATTATTTTAAAAAATCATTATTATCTCAAAATTTAATTTCAACTTTTATTTTACGTTTTTATAAAAAAAATTATTAATGGTATTATATAATATTAAATCTTTTACTTTAAATTTTGGACCACAACACCCAGCTACTCACGGGGTATTACGTTTAATTTTAAAACTTCAAGGTGAAGTTGTTTTTCAAGCTGATCCACATATTGGATTTTTACATAGAGGTACTGAAAAATTAATTGAACATAAAACTTATTTACAAGCTTTACCTCATTTTGATAGACTTGATTATATTGCTATGATGTGTAATGAACATTGTTATTCTTTAGCCGTAGAAACATTATTACATACAGATATTCCTTTAAGAGCAAAATATATTCGTGTTATTTTTTCAGAATTAACTCGTCTTTTAAATCATTTAATTGCTGTAGGTTCTGCTGCACTTGATTTAGGTGCTATGACTGTTATGCTTTGGCTTTTTGAAGAACGTGAAAAAATTTTAGAATTTTATGAACGTGTTTCTGGTGCACGTATGCATGCTAATTTTATAAGACCTGGCGGAGTTCGTGAAGATTTACCTTTAGGTTTACTAGAAGATATTTATGATCTATGTTTAAGATTACCTCATCGTTTAGATGAAGCTGAAGAATTATTAACTAATAATCGTATTTGGAGAAATAGACTTGTAGATGTTGGAGTTGTTACAAAAAATGAAGCTTTAAAAAATGGATTTAGTGGTGTTATGCTAAGAAGTACTGGTTTATTATGGGATTTACGTAAAAATTTTCCTTATGAAGTTTATGATAAAATAAATTTTAGTGTTCCTGTTGGTACTAATGGAGATTGTTACGATAGATATATTATGCGTATGGAAGAAATGCGTCAAAGTATTTCAATTATTTTACAATGTTTACAAAATATTCCAGAAGGTCCAATTAAAATTGCTAATAATAAAATTGCTATTCCTCTAAGAAGTTCTATGAAAAATTCAATGGAAGCTTTAATTGATCATTTTAAAATATTTTCAGAAGGATTTTATGTTCCAGCTGGGGAAACATTTACTTGTATTGAAGCACCAAAAGGAGAATTAGGTGTTTATTTAGTATCTATTGGTGAAAATAAACCTTATCGTTGTCATGTTAAAGCACCAGGGTATACTCATTTACAAGGTGTTGAACTTTTAAGTAAAGGTCATTTTTTAGCTGATATTGTTGCAATTATCGGTGCTTTTGATATTGTGTTTGGTGAAATTGATAGATAATATTTTATATTATGAAAAATAAAAAACGTTTATTATTTTATCAAAAAAAATTTAATTATTTATTTTTAAATTCAAGTATTATTTTGGTATGTAATAATAATACAAATATTATAACTAATATTACTAATTATTTAAATAAATATAAATTATCAAATAATGCTAAAATAATTGTAATAAAACGTAAATTTTTTACATTTTACTGTAGTTCTGTACAAAAATCTTTGAATTCTTCAAATTTAATTCTAATTTGCTTTGATAAAAATATATCATTTAACATTTTTTCAAATTTTTTAATAAATATATATCCTTATTATTATTATATTTATTTTAATAATATGTGTTATAATTTATCATTAAGTTCAACGAACTTCAATAATGCACTAACTACATTTTCTAATCAACTTTTTTTTAATTTTTTTGTTATTCTTTTTTATTTAAATTTATATATAACTAATAAATAATGAATATTTTATTTAATATTTTAATTTTAGGTATTATTTTTACACCACTATTTGGGTTTATACTAATTACTTTTGTAAAAAAAACTGATTTTAATGCTTTACGTATTATTGCTAATTTAACTGGAATAATTACGTTTATTGAGGCTATTATCTTATTAATTTTTTATAATAAATTATTATGTTTATTTCAATATGTTTTTGTTTTTAATTGGTTAAATTATACACAATTATATTTTACTTTTGGTTTTGATAGTTTTTCTTTAATTTTTATTGTATTATCTGCTTTTATTAATTGTTGTTGTTTTTTAGCATGTTGGAATAACTATTTAAAAGGTGAAAGTAAATTATTTTATCAAAGTTTTTTAATTCAAGAAGTTATTTTACACTTAGTATTTTCTGTTATGGATATTTTATTATTTTATGTATTTTTTGAAAGTGTTTTAATTACTATGTTTATTATTATTGGTATTTTTGGTTCTCGTGAACGTAAAGTTAGAGCGTCATATATGTTTTTCATTTATACTTTATTAGGTTCTGTTTTAATGATGCTTTCTATTCTTTTTATTTATTTTTATGTTGGAACTACTGATTATTTAAGTTTATTAACAGTTGATTTTAGTCATAATTTACAAAAAATTTTATGGTTAACTTTCTTTTTTTCTTTTGCTGTTAAAGTACCAATGCTTCCATTCCACATTTGGTTACCAGAAGCTCACGTTGAAGCTCCTACTGTTGGTTCTGTTATTTTAGCTGGTATTTTATTAAAACTTGGTACATATGGGTTTTTAAGATTCTCATTACCATTATTCCCATATGCTAGTATTTATTTTACACCACTTGTTTATACTATTGCTATTATCGGTTTAATTTATTCATCATTAACTGCAATTAGACAAACTGATATAAAAAGAATTGTTGCTTATAGCTCTATTGCCCATATGAATTTAATTATGATTGGTTTATTTTCATTAGAGTTTGCTGGAATTGAGGGTTCAATTGTTCAAATGATTAGCCATGGTTTAGTTTCTGGAGGTCTTTTTTTATTAGTTGGTGTACTTTATGATAGATATCATACTCGTTTAATTAAATATTATGGTGGTGTTGTACAAGTAATGCCTATTTTTGTAACTATATTTTTAGTATTTACTTTAGCTAATATGGCTTTTCCTACTTCTAGTAGTTTCGTTGGTGAATTTTTAATATTTATGGGAACTTTTAATTCTAATATGATTATTGGTTTCTTTGCAACAACAGGTATGTTACTTGGCGGTGTTTATTCTTTATGGTTATTTAACCGTGTTTGCTATGGAAATATTAATTTACATTATATTCATTTTTTAAAAGATATGTATTCTCACGAATTTTTTATTTTTATTATTTTACTTTTTGTTATTATGCTTATTGGTATTTATCCAGTATTTTTAACAAAAATTTTAGATATTTTTTCTGGAAATATTTTATTATTAATTATAAATAATATATAATTTAACTTAAAATTATTAAATGAAACTAGAATTAGATAAAGTTTATGCTAGTCTTAGTAAAAATCATAAAATAGACGTAATAACTCTATTATCTTTTGGAAATATAGCTGGTTATAGTATTCCACATTTTTGTTATCATAGAAAATTAATGTTAGCTGGAAGTTGTAGAGCATGCTTATGTTTAGTAGAAAAAGAAAGAAAAGCTTCTCCTGCTTGTGCAACTCATGCTAGAAATAATATGCATTTATTACTTGGTGAAAAATATACAGCAATGCAAGAATTAAGAGAAAATGTTCTAGAATTAATTTTATGTAATCATCCATTAGATTGTCCCGTTTGTGATCAAGGTGGTGAATGTGAATTACAAGATATTTCACATATGTTTGGTAATGCAACTAGTGGTTACTTTTATAGAAAACATTGTTTTGAGAATAAAAATTGTGGACCTATTATTAAAACTGCTATGAATCGTTGTATTCATTGTACACGTTGTGTACGTTTTGCTAAAGATATTGCTGGATTTGAACTATGGGGTTTAACTGGAAGAGGTAGTTCTATGGAAATTGGGAATTATATTAATAGTTTTTTTTATTCCGAAGTTTCTGGAAATGTAACAGATCTTTGTCCAGTTGGAGCTTTAACATTAAAACCTTATTCTTTTAAAAGTAGACCTTGGGATTTAGTACATGATTTTTTTATTGACTTATCTGATGGATTAGGTTCAAATATTTCTATAAATAGTAGAGGTTCTTTTGTTTATAGAATTATACCAAGAATAAATGATGAAGTAAATGAAGATTGGATTTCAGATAAAGCTCGTTTTTATTTTGACGGATTATTACATAATAGAATAACATCTCCAATGAATTCTCTAAAAGCTATTAATTGGGATTTTGCCTTCTTTTTATTAAAAAAAAATTTATTTAATTCTAATTTTGATGGAAATGAATTTCGTGTATTTATGAATAATAATATAGAATGTGAATCAATGATTATTATCAAAAAATTTTTTAATAAATTAGGTATTTCTACTTTTGATAATCCTATAAAAGTTAATAATGGTTTTGGAAATAACTATAGATTTAATAAATTTACAGATATTGATGATAAACTACATGTATGTTTAACTGTTGGTTGTAATTTAAAAGATGAAGCTTCTGTTTTAAATTTAAGATATCGTAAAAAATATATAAATGGTCATTCATATTTTTATAATATTGGTACTTTTTGTAATTTAAATTATGCTGTTTATAATTTAAGTTCTAATATGAAAGCTTTTACTAATTTTGTTGAAGGTAAAAATTCTTTAACTACTGTTTTTGTTAGAAAAAATAATATATTTAATCATGTTATTTTTAATTCTTCTTTTTTTATGGATAGAGGTTATTATAATTGTTTTGATTTTTTTAGAACATTTTTAAAACAAATTAAATCAGAAAGTGTTGTAAATATTTTATATAATAAACCAAATACTATTGGTAATCTTGATATTAATTTTTATCATAGATTACCTATAAATCCTAAAAAAATTAAAAATTTATTTTTAATTAATACTGACAATTCACATACTTTATCAGTAGATCATTTTAATAGCGATTATTTAAAAAATAAATTTATTGTTTTTATTGGATCTATTGCTACTGATTTAGTAAAATATGCTAATATTATTTTACCTGATATGTATTTATTCCAAAGAGCTGGTACTTTTGTTAATATTGAAGGAAGACCTCAATTTGTTTTACCTATTTCTAAAGTATTTGGAAAAAGTAGACACGATTTTGATATCTTCTTATCTTTAGGTATTAGTTTAAATTTAAAATTAAATTTAGATGGAAGAGATCTTCCTAAATTAATAGAAAGATATTTACCTCATTGTCAAATTAGAAATAAAGTTCAAACTCATGCTTTTAGTTCTATGGTACCAAGTGTTCATCCTTTTGGAGTACTTCATAATGTTCATTTTGTTCCAAAAATTTATTCTTTTTATCAAAGTGATGATGTTTCAGCTAATTCTTTAATTATGAGTGATATTTGTCATGTTTACAATAAATCAATTAAAAATAGAGGAATAAAAAACTTTTATTATTTTTATTAAAAAATGTTAAGCTTTTTTTCAAGTAATTTTATAAATTTACTTTTATATATTATTTATATTGTTGTTAAATTTCTTTTAATAATTATATTTACTCTTGTTGGAGTTGCTTATTTAACTCTTGCTGAACGTAAAGTATTAGGTGGTATTCAAAGAAGAAAAGGACCTAAAGTTGTTGGTGCTTTTGGATTAATTCAACCTTTAGCTGATGGTGCTAAACTTTTATTAAAAGAAACCATTTTACCAAGTAATGCTAATATTTTCGTTTTTATTCTTGCACCTATTCTTACTTTTACTTTAAGTTTATTTGTATGGGCTGTTATTCCTTTTGCTAAAGGTGTTGTTTTTGTTGATTTAAATATTGGTGTTTTATTTATTTATGCTGTTTCTTCTTTATCTGTTTATGGTATTATTTTATCAGGTTGGGCAAGTAATAGTAGATATGCATTTTTAGGTGGATTACGTTCAACTGCTCAAATGATTTCATATGAAGTTTCTATTGGTTTAATTTTAATTTCTATTGTTTTATGTGCTTCTTCTTTAAATTTAACAAATATTGTTTTAGCACAAGAATTTATTTGGTTTTGTTTTCCTTTATTTCCTCTTTGTTTTATATTTGCTATTTGTATGTTAGCTGAAACAAGTCGTCATCCTTTTGATTTACCTGAAGCTGAAGGTGAATTAGTTGCTGGATATAATGTTGAATACTCAGCTATGGGATATGCTTTATTCTTTTTAGGTGAATACGGAAATATGATTTTTATGAGTGGATTCTTTTCTATTTTATTTTTAGGAGGTTGGTTTTTTATTTCTTGTATTCAAGGTTATTTACTATTTGCTATTAAAATTGTAATACTTATTGTTTTTTTTATACTTGTTCGTGGTGCTTATCCACGTTATCGTTATGATCAATTAATGAGAATTGGTTGGAAAAGTTTTTTACCTTTAGCTCTTGCTGTACTTGTAACTGTTAGCATTCTAATTGGTTTAATTAATCATTGTATATTTATTATATAATTATTATTAATAAATTATGATACAAATGAATACTATTTTAAAAGTAGCTGATAATTCTGGTGCTAAAACAGTATTTTGTTTTAAATTTCCTAATAAATTAAAACATAATGCAACTTTTTTTAATGAAAAAGCAAAAGTTTCTATTAGATCTTTACGTAAAAGAGGTTCTTTAAAAATAAAAAAAGGTGATATTTATACTGCTCTTGTTTTACGACAAAAAATTAATTTAAGAAGATTTAATGGATCTTTTATTAAATTTTCAAATAATTCTGTTATTCTTTTTGATCCTAAAAAGGATAATACACCTTTGGGTACTCGTATTTTTGGTATAGTTAATAAAGAATTACGCTTAAAAAAATATTTGAAAATTATTTCATTAGCTTCTTGTCTTATTTAATAAAATGTTTTCCAGAAATATTTATAATTATTATTATTATAATATTGTTCAATTTGATTTATATTTAAAATGTTTTTGTAAAAATTATATGGAGATTGTTAAATTAAAACAAATTATATTATATTTTAATTTTAAAAATACAAATGATTCAATTTCTGAAAAAAAAAAAAAACTTATGTGTATTTTTACTTCTTTTTTAATTACAAATCAATTTGGTAAATTTATTTCAACTCAAGATATACAAAAAAATAAAAATAAAACTTATAATTTAGTTAGTTATAAAATATCTTTACGTAAAAATACTATGTTTTTATTTATTTCTTATTTGTTTACATTTTTATCTCCAAATACTTTAAATTTTAAATATTTAAAAAATAATAAAAATACTTTTACTTATAATCTAAATAATTTATTTTTATTTCCTGAAATTTATTTAAATATTTATAATTTTGTTTTAATTCGCAATGAAACTCTAAATATTACTTTTGTTACTAATTCAACAAATAGTTCTTTTTTAAATTTATTAATTAGTTCTTTTAATATTTAATATGACTTCTTTTTTAAATAATTGTAATTTTGAAAAAAGTGTTTTTAATGAAATTTTATATGAAAAAATTACTTTTTTAAAATGTAATTTTAAAAAAAAATATATTCTTATTCTTTTTTTAAATTATTTAAATAAAACTGGTAATAAAGTTTTAGCAGAATCTATTATATATCGTCTTCTGTTTTTATTAAAAAAAACTTCTTTAACTAAAAATTCTATTTTATTTTCTCAACAAGAATCTAGCTTATGTATATTAAATCAAGCTTTTATTAATGTTATGCCATCTTTTAAATTAATTTTAAAAAATAAAAAAGAATATACTGTAGTTTCTTTTCAAGATTTAATTAAAGATCATTCTATATTATTAAATAAACAACAATTTACAGATAGTAAAAATTCTAATAATAAGAATTCTTTTGATTTACTTAATATTATTACAGTTATACCTGTTCCTCTTAATTTAAATACTAGATGTTTAAAAGGTTGTACATTTTTATTTAAAAGTGCAGTTTTACATAAAAATAGTTTTGATTTTGCTTCAAAATTATATGAAGAATTATTATTAGCTTATTATTCTTGTGGACGTAGTGTTTATTTAAAAAATGAAATTGATAAAATTGCTTGTATTCATAGATCTAATATTAAATTTTAAAGAAGTTTAACCATATTTTATTGGTAGGAGAATAGTTTAATGGTAGAATGAGAACCTCCAAAGTTATTGATAAGAGTTCGAATCTCTTTTCTCCTGTTTTATTTTTTTATAAAATATATATAAATTATATTTTATAAAATTAATGTCTTTTTCGTCTAGTGGTTAGGACATGATCTTTTCAAGGTCAGTAGGCAAGTTCAAATCTTGCAAGAGATATTATAATTATGCCCACATTTTCTCAATTAATTAAAAATCCTCGAATTCCAAAACTTCATAAAATTAAAGCACCTTTATTAATTAATCAACCACAAAAAAGAGCAATTTGCTTTAGAATTTTTATTAAAAATCCTAAAAAACCTAATTCAGCTAAACGTAAAGTTGCTAATGTAGGTTTTATTAAAAAATTATCTATTTTTAGTTTTAAAAAAATAAATGTTTTAACTTATATACCTGGGATAGGAAATAATTTACAAGCAAATTCAAATGTTTTATTTAGAGGGGGACGCGTAAAAGATTTACCTGGTGTTCGTTATCATTTAATCAGAGGTGTTCTTGATTTTAATGGCGTTAAAGATAGAAAAAATGCACGTTCTAAATATGGAACTAAAAAATTTAATGTTTAAAATTTAAACATATATCTCTAATAGCTCAATTGGTTAGAGCTTTCGACTGTTAATCGGGTGGTTATTGGTTCAAATCCAATTTAGGGAGTTTGGAAGAGTTGCTTAGTGGTTAGAGCATTACATTGTCATTGTAAATGTCGCGGGTTCAAATCCCGTCTTTTCCGTTTTAATTATGAATTTTGTTTATTATAATTTTTTTGCATTATTTATTTATCTTGTAGCAAGTCTTATTCTTTCTATAATTATTTTTGGAGCTTCTTATGTTTTAGCTACCCAACAACCTGAAATTAATAAAGTAGCTGCTTATGAATGTGGTTTTGATCCATTTGGAGATTCTCGTGAAAGTTTTAATATTCAATATTATTTAGTTGCTATTTTATTTATTATTTTTGATTTAGAAATTTCATTTTTATTTCCATGGGCTATATCTTTTGATGTTTTAACAGATTTTGGTTTATTTATTGTAATTATTTATTTAATTATTATTACAATTGGTTTCTTTTATGAATGGCGTAAAGGAGCTTTAGAATGGGAATAATTGTTTAATTATTTATAATTTATATAAATTGTATAACGAGATAGTTTAGTGGTTAGAACGATGGAATCATAAATCATATATCGTGGGTTCAAATCCCTCTCTCGTTATTTATTTTTACAGAGCGTAGTGTAGTTGGTAACATATTTGCTTTGGGTGTAAAAGTTCGTAGGTTCGAATCCTACCGTTCTGAGGTAAATTTTTTATATGTCTAATATTTTTTTTAATCTTTTTGCTAGTTTATTATTAATTTCTTTAATAATGGTTGTATCCGTTAATAATGCAATTTATTCTGTGTTATTTTTAATTTTTTCTTTTTTTAATGTTATGTGTTTATTATTATTATTAGGTGTTGATTTTATTTCATTAATATTTTTAATTATTTATTTAGGAGCTATTACTGTTTTATTTTTATTCGTAATTATGATGATTCAATTAAAAACAGAAGATTTTGGAAATTTTAAATTTATTCCTGTTTTCTGTTTTGTTGTTCTTTTTATCTTTTTTATTGATATTTTTAAAAATAATGATGTTTTTATGGTATTTTTAAATGAAAATTCTAATTTAAATTATATGAATTGGTTTTTAAAAATTATTAATATTGATAATATAAGAATGATTGGACAAATTGCTTATACTTATTTTGCTGTATATTTTATTATATCTGGTATTATTTTATTAATTGCGATGATTGGTGCTATTTTATTAAGTTTAAAAAAAAATCAATATGTTCGTAAATGGCAAAATACTTCTCAACAACTTTCTCGTTGTGTTGAAAATGCTATTTTTTTTGTATATTAATTATTAATTATATTTTTTTATAAATATTTATTTATATTTGTCTGTCTGGTGGAATTGGTTAGACACGGAAGACTTAAAATCTTCTCCTTTGGGGTGCAGGTTCAAATCCTGTGATAGATATTGCGTGGAGCTTGTAGCTTAATGGTTAAAGCATGCCGCTCATAACGGTGTCATTGTAGGTTCAAGTCCTGCCTGGCTTATTTTTTTTTATATAAATACAATGGAAGGGTTGCTTAATTGGTTATAGCAGCAGTTTGCTAAACTGCCGACATTTTTTGTCTTATGGGTTCAAGTCCCATTCTTTCCGTTATTTGCGAATATATATCAATGGTTAGATAAGTTGTCTTCCAAACAGCGTATATGGGTTCGATTCTCATTATTCGCATTACCAGAATGATGTAATTGGTAAACATACTGTATTTAGGTTGCAGTTTCTGGGGGTTCAAGTCCTCTTTCTGGTAGTTTTTATGTTATGAAATTTAAAAAATTAAAAAATTATAATACTTTTTTAATTCAAAAAGATTATTCTATTTCTATTATACCTCGTGTTTTTTATTTTAATAATTTTATAATTGTTAAAGATATTATTTTAAAGAAAATAAAATAATAATTAAGGTGAATATAACTCAGTTGGTAGAGTGACAATTTGTGGTATTGTAGGTCGCAGGTTCAAATCCTGTTATTTACCCTTTTGGTTAGATAACATAATGGTTATGTAGCGGATTGCAAATCCGTGTATGATGGTTCGATTCCGTCTCTAACCTTTAATTCGGGGATATAGCTCAATGGTAGAGTGTGTAGTTTGCAACTATAATGTTATCGGTTCGAGTCCGTTTATCTCCATTTTTTTTTAAGTATTCTTAGCTCAATTGGATAGAGCAATTGTTTTCTAAACTATAGATTAGCGGTTCGAGTCCGTTAGAGTACGATTTTTTTGATTATTTTAAAAAAAAATATTAAAATTTAACAAAAAAAATTATTATATGTAAGGAGTTTGTTTTTTTATTTGAGAGTTTGATCCTGGCTCTGAATGAACGCTAGTAGAATGCTTAACACATGCAAGTTTTACGCCATGTTATTAATAAATTATGGTGTAGCAAACGGGTGAGTAATGAATAATAATTGACCATTAAGTATGGTTTAATGTTTATAGTAGTTTTTTTAGTGTATTCTACTATTATTTATAAATACCATATAACTATATATCTATTTTAGATATATTAGTACAAAGATAATATCGCTTAATGACAATTATGTTTTAAGATTAGGTTGTTGGTGAGGTCAGAGCTTACCAAGCCGATGATCTTTAGTTGGATTGAGAGATCGACCAGCCACATTGGGACTGAGACAAGGCCCAAGCTTTTTTAAAGCCAGCAGTGAGGAATATTGGACAATGAACGAAAGTTTGATCCAGCAATTCTACATGAGTGATGAAGGCTAAATTTAGTCGTAAAACTCTATAGTATAGGAGGATGATGACGTTACTATACTAAAAGTCCCAGCAAATTTCGTGCCAGCAGCTGCGGTTATACGAGAGGGGCAAGCGTTATTCGTCTTTACTGGGCGTAAAAAGTTTTTCAGGTGATTTTTTAAGTTGAATATTTAAATCTAAAGCTCAACTTTAGTCAATTATCAATACTAAAAAATTTGAGTATAACAGAAGATAACAGAATTTCTAGTTCAGGTTTAAAATCCGATTCAGATTAGAAAGAATAACTATAGGCGAAGGCAGTTATCTAGGTTAATACTGACACTCAAAAACGAAGGCATGGGTAGCGAAAAGGATTTGGTACCCTTATAGTCCATGCAGTAAACTATGAATGTTAAATATTGGATTTATTTCAATATTAAAGCTTACGCGTTAAACATTCTGCCTGGTTAGTACGACCGCAAGGTTGAAAATCAAAGGAATTGGCGGGGACTAGTTTTAGCGGTGGAGCATGTGGTTTAATCTGATAGTCCGCGTAAAACCTTACCAGTTTTGACAAGAATTAGGTGTTGCATGGTCGTCGTCAGCCCGTGTCGTGAGATTTTTAGTTAACTCTTTTAACGGGCGAAACCCTTTTAGCTTATTATTTTATATATTTATTAAATTTATTGTTTAATAGGTATTATTTTTTAATTATTGTAAGCTAGACTACTTATATAAATAAGGGGAAGTAAAGGATGACGTCAGATCGTTATGACCCGTATAAACTGGGCTACACATGTGCTACAATGATAATTACAATGGGATGCAATGATGTAAATCGGAGCAAATCCTTAAAAATTATTTTAGTACGGATTATAGATTGCAATTTATCTATATGAAGGTGGAATCGCTAGTAATCGCGAATCAGCACGTCGCGGTGAATTTTTATCTAGTCTTGTACACACTGCCCGTCATATTCGGGGAGAATGTAAGGTTTGAAGTATATTAAGTTATTATTTTGTTTATTTTATAAATAAATGTTATAATGGTTTAATATACAATTTCCGAATGTTCAACACGAATAAAGTCGTAACAAGGTAGCCGTACGGGAACGTGCGGCTGGAATTTATTTATAAAATTTTATATACATATATTAATTTTTGGAGTAATTAGCTCAGTTGGTTAGAGTGCCTCTCTTACAAAGAGGATGTCAGCGGTTCAATTCCGTTATTACTCATTATTAGCAGAGAAAAGCGCGGTGGCTACCTAGACTCATGTTCTAGGGTTTTTAGGTTCAACTCCTAACTTTGCTAAAAGTATTTAAAAAATAAACTAATTTAAGAGCATTAGACGGATACCTTGGTATTTAATTTTAAGACGTTTTTATTACGAAAAATTATAGGTAGTTTTTAACAATGATCTATAAAATTCTTTTGAGGAAACTTAAGTAATAAATTCTTTATTATATATTTAGTGAATTGAAACATCTTAGTAGCTAAAAGAAAAGAAATCAAAAGAGATTCCGTTAGTAGTGGCGAGCGAATGCGGATTAGGTTTATTTTAAATAATATGTATTTGAATTCCTAAGAAGGTTTAGTCCTGTAGAATATTATTATTTAAAATTTTAGTAAAACAGTATATGTTTGTTCTGTTTGAATATAGGGGAACCATCCTCTAAACCTAAATATAATTAAATAACCGAAAGCGTACATAGTATCGTGAGAGAAAGGTGAAAAAGAATTCGTGAAATTGAAAAGATATTGAAATCTAATGTTTACAATCAATTGAAGCTTTGTAATAAGCAACAATATACCTTTTGCATAATGGGTCAACTACTTTATTTATATAGCAAGCTTAAATCTTTAGATGTAGGCGTAGTTAATGCATATAATAATATTTTCACAGTTATATAAATAATACCCGAAATCAAGTGATCTAACCATGAACAGGTTGAAAACAGGGTAACACTTGTTGAAGGACCGAACTCGTGTATGTTGCAATATACTGGGATGATTTGTGGTTAGGAGTGAAAGGCTAATCAAACTTGAAGATAGCTGGTTTTCTGCGAAATCTATAGAAGTAGAGTGCTGAATGTTTTTTATGTAGGGTAGAGAACTTTTTAAATGAGGGGAACACTTTGTTTTACCGAGTTTAGGAAAACTTCGAATATGCATATTTTAAAGTTTAGTAAACAGACTGTGGGTGCTAAGGTCCATGGTCAAGAGGGAAACAGCCCAGACTGTATGCTAAGGTCTTGAAGTTTTTTTTTATCGAATAAGGATATTTAATTACGATTATAACCAAAAGGTAGGCCCGGAAGCAGCCATTCTTTAACGAAAGCGTAATAGCTCATTGGTTTAGTAATTTAAGTCCTAAGATTTATATAGACTTAAAAAAAACACCGAAGCAGCAGAATTTAATTTTTTAATTAAATTGGTAGCAGAACGTTTTGTATATTTTAAGATAAATTGTAAAATTTATTAAATTAATATCAAAAGTGATAATGTTGACATGAGTAACGATAAACAGAGATTTAAATCTTTGTCGCCGTAAATTTAAGGTTTTCAGTGTTAAAATTTATTGCATTGAGTTAGTCGGTCTCTAAGAATAAATTGCGAAAGCTTTTTTTGATGAGTATTTGTATTTATATGGACATTTTATTTTTTATTTATTAAATTAATGGTTTTTTAATAAATTGATAATAAAATCTAGAAAAAAAAATACAGTATAAACCGTACTATAAACCGACACAGGTAAATAGGTTGAATAAACTAAGGCGTAAAGAGAACTATGGTGAAGGAACTCGGCAAATTGACTTTGTAACTTTGGAAGAAAAAGTTCCTATTAAACTAGGAGTTATATAAAAGGGGGTTGCGACTGTTTATTAAAAACACAGGATTCTGCTAAATCGTAAGATGAAGTATAGGATCTGACACCTGCCCGGTGCTAGTATGATAAAATATTAAGGTTTATTGCTTTGATATTTAATGTCTAGTAAACGGCAGCCGTAACACTGACGGTTCTAAGGTAGCGAAATTCCTTGTCAGCTAATTACTGACCTGCATGAATGGTGTAACGACTTCCCCACTGTCTCCACCATAGACTTTGTGAAATTGATATATCGGTGAAAACGCCGATTTCTTGTGATAGGACGCGAAGACCCTATGCACCTTTACTACACCTTTATATTGCTTTTGATATTATCATGCATAGAATAGGCGGGAGCCATTATAACACCTTAATTCCGGTTAATTGTGGAGGCTTCTTTGTAATACCGCCCTTGATATTTATCTGAGCTAATTTTTGTTTTAAAATATTTTGACATTGTAAAGTTGGTAGTTTGATTGGGGAGGTTTTCTCCTAAAATGTAACGGAGAAGTACTAAGGTAAGTTCGGGTTGATAATTTTATCAACTTTAGAGTGTAATGGCATAAACTTGCTTGACTGTAAGACTTACTAGTCGAACAGAAACGAAAGTTGGTCATAGTGATCCGGTGGTTCTGTATGGAAAGGCCATCGCTTAACGGATAAAAGGTACGCTAGGGATAACAGGCTGATAATTCTTGAGAGTTCTTATCGATGGAATTGTTTGGCACCTCGATGTCGGCTCATCACATCCTAGTGCTGCAGTAGGTTCTAAGGGTTTGGCTGTTCGCCAATTAAAGTGGTACGCGAGCTGGGTTTAAAACGTCGTGAGACAGTTTGGTTTCTATCTATCATGAGGGTTATAATATTGAAAGGAGAATACTTTAGTACGTAAGGATTAAGTATGGTTGACCTCTGGTTTATCAATTATTCTACCAAGAGTATCGTTGAGTAGCTACGTCAATTTGGAATAATTGCTGTAAAATTAAATAAGCAAGAAATCCTCCTTAATATTTATATTATTTTTATAAATTTATTTATAATTACAAATTGTAGAAGACTACTACTTTAATAGGCTTTGTGTGTAAGTTTGGTAACAAATTTAGCTAAAAAGTACTAATATTTTTGTTGGGTTTATTTTTTATTACTATAGAGATGTCGCCTAGTGGTTTGGGCAGGGCACTGTAAATGCTCCAGAGTTATCTATCGTAGGTTCAAATCCTATCATCTCTAGTAGTTTTGGGATGTGTAGCTCAATTGGTTAGAGCATTCGACTTTTAATCGGGCGGTTTAGGGTTCGAGTCCCTACACGTTCATTATAATTTTCGCATGTATGAATGGCTTCCTTTTATATTAGTGTGGGTATTGCTATATTTTCATTAGGACTTTTTGGTATTATTATTAATAAAAAAAATATTTTATTAATTATTATTTCTATTGAATTATTATTATTAGGTGTAACTTTTAGTTTAGTTGCTTATTCTGTTTTTTTAGATGATATTGTTGGTCAATTTTTTGTTTTATTAATTTTAACAGTAGCTGCTGCTGAATCTTCTATTGGACTATCTATTTTAGTTGTTCATTATCGTATACATAAATGTATTTTATCAGAACGTTATAACGTTATGCTTGGTTAATTAAACATTTATGTTTTGTTTTGTTTTTAACCTTCTTTACTATTTGAATAAGATTAAGGTTTTAACTTTATAATAATATTTATTAATTTATTAATTAGTATTATTATATTTGTTTTTGAATAAATATTCAATGAAAGAATTAATTCAATTTTTTTTTAATTTGAAATAATAATTTATTTGTATTATTGTATGTGGTTTTTTAATTTTTTTAATTCTCCTGTAAATTTTTATTCTTTTGATTTAATTTTTTTTATTTTATCAACTTTTATAATTTTTATTTTTGGTGTTCATTTTTCAGATAAAAATGTAATTACTTTATCTGAAAATAATAATATGAAATTTTCTTCTAATTTAAGTTGTCGTGTTTATCCTATTCTTACACCTGTTATTACTTCTTTATCTATTTTAGCTTTATTTCTTGTGTTATTTATTATTTGTAAAAATGGTATATATTTTAGTGGTTTATTTAGTAATAGTATTCTTATTGATCAAGGTGTATTTTATGCTAAAATAGTTATTATAGGTTTTGCTATTTGTTGTTTATTTGCTTCTTTTAATTATTTATCTTCTTTTAAATTTAATTCTTTTGAATATATTACTTTATTAAATATTGCACTTTTAGGTATTTTATTAGTTGCTTCTTCTTTTGATTTTATTCTAGTTTATTTAGCTATTGAATTACAAAGTTTAAGTTTCTATATTTTAGCTTCTTTAAAACGTAATTCTGTATTTTCTACTGAAGCTGGGTTAAAATATTTTATTTTAGGTGCTGTTTCTTCTGGTTTTTTATTATTAGGTATTTCTTTAATTTATGGTTATACTGGTTTAACTAATTTTGAAGAATTAATTCAATATTTTTTAAATGGTGATTTAAATAATGTTATTATTTTAGGTCTTCTTTTTATTATTGTTGCTTTTTTATTTAAATTAACTGCAGCTCCTTTTCATATGTGGTCTCCAGATGTTTATGAAGGTGCACCTACTATTATTTCTATGTTCTTTGCTGTTGTTCCTAAATTTGCTATAGTTGTTTTATTAATTCGTATTTTAGTTTCAGTTTTCTTTGATTATATTACTATTTGGCAACCTATTATTTTATTAAGTGCTTTTGTTTCTATTCTTATTTCTACTTTTGCTTCTATTAAACAAACTAAAATTAAACGTTTTTTAGCTTATAGTTCTATAGCACATATTGGATTTATTTTATTAGGTATTGCTGTTGGTACTGCTGAAGGTATACAAGGTGCTATCTTTTATTCAATTGCTTATGTTGTTATGACTATAGGTGTTTGGGCTTTTGTTTTAACTTTTTATAGTTATTCTAATAATAATATTATTTATATTTCAGATTTAGCTTCTTTTTATAGAATTAATCCGATTATTGCTATTACTTTTTTATCTATTATGTTCTCTATGGCTGGTGTTCCACCTTTTTTAGGATTTTTTTCTAAATTTTTTATTTTTTTTGCTACTATTGAAGCATCATTTTATTTTATATCAATTATTTGTATATTAATGAGTGTTATTGGTTCTTATTATTATATTCGTTTTGTTAAAGTTATTTTTTTCGAAAATAGTGCAAATTGGGTAGTTTTAAAACCAATTCATAGAAGTTTAGCTTTTGTTTTAGGTTTAGTTTTAATTATTATTGCTTGTTTTATTTTTTATCCAAATATTTTATATTTATTTAGTCATAAATTAGCTTATTTACTTTGTATTTAAGTTAATTTAATTATGTTCAAATAGCTCAGTTGGTTAGAGTAGAGGTTTGAAAAACCTTTTGTCGGTGGTTCGAGTCCACTTTTGGACATGGAGTCTATAACTCAGTTGGTTAGAGTGTGCGTTTGATAAGCGCAATGTCAGTAGTTCGATTCTACTTAGACTCATTAAATTTATGGTATTTTCTATTTCTTTACATATTAAATCTGATAATAAAAGTTTAATTGATTTTTATACTAATACTATTTTTAATTTATTAAAATCTTATCAGATTTCTGTTTCAGATCCCTTTGCTTTACCTCATAAAATTTCAAAATTTACTGTTTTAAGATCACCACATGTTTATAAAAAAGCTCGTGAACAATTTGAGTATCATGTGTTTTCTTATTTTATTAATATTTATTGTAATAATGATATTCAATTATATCGTAAAATTTTTTTTATTTTAACTTTTTTAAAATATCAATTACCAGCAGGGATAACTATTAAATTTAAAAATACTTTAAAATTATAATGGATTTTTTTTTAAATTATTCTATTTTAAAAATTAATTTTTGTTATAGCTTAATAAGACTTTTACCTCGTACTCTTAATACTGTTGTTGCACGTGGACGTGATATTGTAATTACTATTGTTCATTTTTATCTTTATATCTTTTTAAATTTTTTAAATAAAAATACATTTTGTTTATTTAAAGTACTTTGTGATATGACTGCTGTCGATTGGCCTGTTAGAGTTCATCGTTTTGATGTTGTTTATAATTTATTAAGTATTCAATATAATAGTAGAATACGTATTAAAACAGTAATTGGACAAGGATCTCCTATTATTTCCGCTTGTTTAACTTATTCTAATGCAAATTGGTTTGAACGTGAAATCTGGGATTTATTTGGTATTTTATTCTATTTTCACCCCAATATGTGCCGTATTTTAACAGATTATGGATTTATTGGACACGCTCTACGTAAAGATTTCCCTGTTGTTGGGTTTTTTGATGTTTCTTATTCTTTAAAAACACATAGCGTTATTCGTGAAAATATTAATAATATTAATGATAAAAAAAATTTTGTGTGTGATACACCATGGCTTGTTAATTTTTAAATAATTATTTATTTTGGAATGTCGCCAAGTTGGTAAGGCGTTGCCTTTTGGTGGCAATATTTCGGAGGTTCGAGTCCTTCCATTCCAGGAAGTAGTATAGTTTTTTAATACTTATGCGGGTTATTAATCTCCTATCTTGCTAAATAATAAATATAATAAATTAATTTATTATA